TCCTGTTAAAAAATAATCACAAAAATCCAAACATTTATCTATCCAGCCATGAGGTAAATCAGCAGCGACTCCGCCAATACGAAAAAAATTATGCATCATTCGCATACCGGTGGCAGCTTCGAATAGGTCATATATTAATTCTCTTTCTCGAAAAATATAGAAGAAGGGAGTCTGTGCCCCAATATCTGCCATAAAAGGGCCAAGCCATAACAAATGCGAAGCTATACGACTTAACTCCAACATAATGACTCTGATATAACTGGCCCTTTTAGGGACTTGAATATTGCCTAATTGCTCTGGGCCATTTACAGTTATTGCTTCTGTGAACATAGTAGCTAAATAATCCCAACGTGTTACATAAGGCAAATATTGTATAATTGTTCGATTTTCCGCAATTTTTTCCATACCTCTGTGTAAATAACCCAATATTGGTTCACAGTCGATAACATCTTCACCATCTAGAGTAACAATGAGTCGAAGAACACCATGCATTGATGGGTGGTGAGGTCCCATATTGACTATCATGAGGTCTTTTCTAGCTGGTACAGTCATAGGTTTTTCCTGATTCATTCTTCCATGAATTGCTGAAAGCGAAAAGAAGTTCATCAAACTTTAAGCGAATAATTAAAACTAACTCTTCAAATTAACGAGTTTTTCTCTCTCGAATACCCAACAGCCCTATTAATTCTTTATAACGCGATCTATTTTTTTTTGACAAATAAGCCAGCAAGCGTTGACGTTTTCCCAGAATTTTCCGCAGACCTCTCTGAGATAAATAGTCTTTTTTGTGCAATTCCAAATGTGAAGTAAGTCTACGTATCTTATTTGTGAAACTTACCACTTGAAATTCAACAGATCCTTTGTTTTCTTCTTGTTCTTGCAAAATAATTGAAATAAATGAATTTTTTACCATAAAAGAATTTCACACTCCCCTTTTTACAGATATTTATTTTATTGATCAGTAATAATAATGTCAGAAATTTTAATGTAGTATACACAATAATAAGAATTTCTTTATATATTACTTTATATATTACTTAACATTAATCAATAGAAAAATGAAAAAAATATGATTGATAGAATAAAACAACAGAATATATAGGAAACTCAAAATTTTAAATTAGGGATACATATATATCCTTAACATACTCAAACGGCTCCCATTATTGGTATCAAACCAATAGCGATTCATACAAGCTAAATCTTCTAATCGATAATTAGGCCAAAAAAAGAACTTTAATTGAATTAATTCATTTTTTTTTCTGTCAATTTTTTTACTTTCATCAAAAAATTGACTCCATTTTTTTATCTTGTTCTCCTTGCAAAATAATGGATTTTTATGCACAGCATTCTGATTCTTTAAATTCAAATTGAAAGAAATTAGAATTCTCAATTCTCTACGACGTCTAGACGATAAAATTTTTTCAGGAACAAGCAAATCAGAATTATTTTTGTTTCTATTTAAAGTTTTTATTTTATGTCTTGAAATGGATTCAGCAAAATTATTCTTAGTAACGTTTTGGGGGTTTCGGTATCTTTGATTACTCTGGTGCTTACTTTTATGAACCAATGAAATACCTATGATTTGATACATAAGAAACTGTCCATCATTTTTTACAGATAGACGGGCGGGTTCCATAATTAATATTCCCTTTTTCATTAATTGTGTAAGATTTAAACGCCTCCTCATTATATCCAGATTCATTTCTTTCCTTTGAATATAGGATATAGTAATTTTTCTTACATTTATTAGGCTAACCAGGAGACCGTATATCTGGATATTATTCATCATTTTTTGATTCAATTGATTCAAGCGTCCAGTCCATCTTAATTGCAAAGGAAAATCTCTTTTAAGGAATATTTTTAGTTTTTCGATCGATTCTAAAAAATATTCTTCAATATTATTTTGATTCTTTAATTCAAAATATTGTTTTGAATTTGATGGGCTAAAATTTAAAAAATCCTCATTCTCCTCTTGCTTTCTCTTGATATTTTGATTTTCACTAAAATTTGGATTTATATTCAAATTAAAAAGAAGTAAGTTGCTTGGGATAAACCAAGGTTTCTCTTGTATATTTATTATAAAGTATAACAAACTCTGGAAAGAAAAAATTTTTCGGATTCGATATGAGGCGATTAAAGATAAAGAATTTTTCATTGATTCCCATCCAATCAAAAGACATTCCCATCCAATCAAAAAAGACCCTTTTGTAATTGATTTCGGAATTTGAATAAATTGGAAGATAAAAAATATGAATTTTATCCTTAATTTTGTCTTTATTAGGTTCAACTTGAATATTTGTATTAAATTTGAAACTGAAATATTTTCTATCTGTATTTTTTTCCATATATATAATATCACTTTTTCCTTGATAATTCTTGATAGGAATATTATTGAATATGTTAAATCTGCTGGAATTTTCTTGCTTCTTATTTGTTTCAAATGATGATCTATAAATATAGGACTTCTTCTTAGTTTCAGAATGAATATATTTATAGGATAAAAGATCATATCTATAGTTTTTTTGAAAATTATCCTCTTTATTTGGTAATAAATATACTTTCGTATTTTGTTTTTTTTTGTAATCAAATAATTGGTCCTTTTCATAGAAATACCAGTTCCTAAAATCTTTATTTTGAGACGTATGGCATTGATTAATAACATTTCGCCATTTTTGTGGAACAAATCTAGACCATGTAATCTCAGATAAATCGTATTGATAATGACCTCTAAACCAATTTTTCCATGGATTGATTCCATAATTTTGAAGTTTCTTATGTCTAATTTCGGAATCAAATATTCCTTGTCTTCTAAAAAAATCCTTGATTTCATTCTTAATAAAAAAATATGGTCCATTATATTGAAGAATAGATCTAAACTTATTGAAGTTAATAACTTGGGTTTGTGATAATTTTTAAAATACATATTTTTGATGTATAAGTAAGATAAATCAAAAAAAATATGTGACTTTCTCTTACTATTTCTAAGATTATCAAAAGACTTTATAGTCATAGGCGAAATCAAGTCAATTTTATTTTGTTTTATTTTATTAATCCCTTCTTGATTTGTTTCATTCTTTTGAATGTATTTATCAATAATTTTGGTTGATTCCATAAAAAGTTGTAGAACTATTCTGCGCATATTAATGATACATAGAAATATATCTATGTATATTTTTTCAATGAAAAATTTAACTATTAATTCAATATTTTTTCTTTTTAATATTTTACGAATTTTTGGGAGTGATTCTCTTTTATTTTTTTTATTTATTTTTTTTTTTTCTATTTGATTTCTAATTGTGTTTCTTCTATCAATTTTATGTTTTATTTCTTCTTCTGCCTGTGAATAATTTGTAGATCTATTTTGACTAAATGATTCATGAATTATTTTATTGCTGATTATAGAATCCTTTTCCGTTTGAGTTTCAATTGATTCATATATTTCTCTCGGTATAAATAATGGAATTTTCTTTCCTTTTAAAAGTTCTTTTATTTTTTTTTTTACAAACAAAAAGGTTTTTGCTTCTTTCTTTGTTATTTTTTTTAAAACTCTTCGAACTCGAAAATTTAATTTTCTTATTTCGACTTTATAGTCTATATCTTTTAAAATGGGTTCAAAAAAGGAAGGTGTTTTTCGAGGAGGACCAAAAGGATATTCCGTTTCCATTCCCAAAACGGTTAAAAAACAAGAATCAAAATCATCTTGTTGCTTTCGATCTCTATCATAAAGTCGTAGCTTTGCTTTGTTCCAAGGTTTCAAATGAAAAGGATATAGTATTTTTATCTGAAAACCCTCTCTTAACCAATTTTTAGGAAATTCCGTTTTGGAGAATTGAAGACCATTATAGCTGCACTTTAGATAAATTTCTCTATTCCAATCTAGGAAATCCTCATACCATTCCGGAGATTGCCGTAATAAAATACGGCCAATATTCTTAACTATTATCAATAATGGTAATTTAAGATATCTTCTAAAAATTGATTGAGCTAGTAACAGAACACTTCTTGATTTTTGTGCATATGGAATGTTCTCCCAGAATTCTATTGCGTCTTCCTGGTTGTTTTTTTTTATTTGGAATTGTTGATCTAAAATTTCGAATTCGGATTTTTTACCCAACCAGTTTCTAATATTAAAAAAAAGTTTCGTTAAGTCGGATATAGGAAAAGGAAAATCTTCCATTTTTTCCAAAAAAAGTGGGGAATGGGGATTTCCTTGAGACGGTCCCCAAATAACCATTTTACGCCTTTGAATGCGCATAGATCCTTTGATTACGGCTCGACGAAAATCTGGTTCTTCCAAATAACTTATAAAACCCGAATCTCTATTAAATTTTCTATAAAGATTATAATTCTTGAATTGAGACTTCTTAAAACTTCGTCTGGAACGAGTTAAAAAAGCTATACGTTTAAATCTTCTTGTTCGAAGCTGGTGATCGAGTCCTTGCATTATGCCTTGTTCTTTTCGTCGTTTTTTAAAATGTTGTTCCAATTCGTTGATTAATTTGTATGACCATCGAGGGGGTTTTTTACTTATTTCGTTTATTCCGATATTTTTTTTGGAGTTAGTTAGAATTGCATTCAATGAAAACTTTAACCTATTATTTGAATCAATTTTTACTTGTTTTTTTTCTGATCTTTCGATTTTCTGTTCATATTCTGGAGAATTAGGAAAGGGAAGAAGGATATCATGAATTTTATTTATTTCAGATGTTTCTGTGCAATTTTTTATCGAAGTTTCATTTAGGATTGAAGAATAAAAAATTTTCTTCATTCTTCCACGAGACATCCCATTCAAAAAGGGGTCATACATTTTAACTAGGCAATTCTTTTTATTTTTAGTCTCAGCATTACACAATTTAACTAGGAAATTCTTTTTGTTTTTAGTATCAGCATTAGACAATCTAGTTTTTGTTTCAAGTATATTTAGATAAAGAAATACTGTCTCTAAAGCCTCAATTCTATTTATAAATTCATTATTTAAGTTGTTTTTTTTTTCTTTA